TCAGAATCAATTGGCAAGAGGTCAACGATTACGTGAGTTGCTCAAACAATCCCAATCAGCCCCTCTCACGGTGGAAGAACAGATAGTCACTATTTATACTGGAGCGAATGGGTATCTTGATCCGTTAGAAATTGGACAGGTAAAGAAATTTCTCGTTCAGTTACGTACCTACTTAAAAACAAATAAACCTCAGTTCCAAGAAATCATATCTTCTACCAAGACATTTACCGAGGAAGCGGAAGCCCTTTTGAAGGAAGCTATTCCGGAACAGATAGAACTGTTTCTACTTCAGGAACAAAAATAAAGAAATTGATCACTCTTAGTGCAAGACGAATCATTGAGAAATGTTTCCGATTCGAATCATTCAAAATATGTTTCTTGGCATAGCAATCTACAAAAATAGATGGAAATAAATTGCGTCCAATAGGATTTGAACCTATACCAAAGGTTTAGAAGACCTCTGTCCTATCCGTTAGACAATGGACGCTTTTCATTCCGATTTTTTTTTTCACATTCTTACTTTCCTGTCTCCTTTCGGATAAAAGAATCGGATTGTATGTGAAAGAAAAATTTTAGGGACATATCCGAATCAATGATGCATGTATCATAATAATTAATATGAAGCGGGTAGCGGGAATCGAACCCGCATCGTTAGCTTGGAAGGCTAGGGGTTATAGTAGACGTCGATTTATCATTTTAAACGTCTCTAATTCAAAACCGAACATGAAATTTTTGTTTCATTCGGCTCCTTTATGGAAGATCGATAGATTCCCAGATCTAAGACGTAAACGAAACTAAAAAAAAAAGAAAACATTTACCGTGTATGGGAAAGGGGAGTCAATCTGAATTCAAAGAAAAAACATTTGGCCCATAACATCTATGTCAGCCCTTTCCGTCTGAATGCATCCAAAACGACTTGCTTTCTAGATGATCCCTTTAGAAAGAGGGAATTATCACAAATCTTTCTAATTACTTCGTTCCTTATTTCTACTTGGGAGAATCCTGAAGAGAAGAATTTTATTTCCACCGAGCTGAAACAATATGTCGATGGCTCTAGTAAACCAAAGTCATCGTTTAATAGCTATTTGGCTTCAATCTCCCCCTTTACAAAAAAAAAAAAATTGGAAGATCTAGTTACGATTAGAAATAGACTTTTGTATCTTCATCCATGGATCCTTTACTTATACTCATTCAGCTGGAAGGGTTGATCCAACTTAAAAAAAAAAAAAAATTATGCTTCGCAATTCCATAATCCAATTTTGTTATTCAATTTCGAATTGACTTGACTTTTGGATACAAATCACGATAATGTATATTTTTCCTCAAATGTAGCATTGAGAGGTAAGGGATTAAACCCCTTTAAGAAATAAAGTTTTTGATCAGAATAGGAATCAAACCGAAGGACCCCTTATCTATTTCACTTGTTAATAGAACGAATCACGCTTTTACCACTAAACTATACCCGCTACAATATGATTATTGTATACGAATGGACTGTTTGTCGAACAAGGGAGTGAAACGTAATCAAGATAGGATCAGAATCATGAAAATGAGAGTGTTGACATGTTGTGTTCTGACGGGGAGAATAGGAGAAGAAGGTTCGTTTAAATAACAAGTTATATCTTTTATCGGGGAGTCATTACTGAGAGTACCGGACCAAAAGAGTCATTGAAGTCGGAATATAAAAATGAGTTGTACAAGAATCCAGAGCTCCATTTTTCTCTACTCCCTTTCCTATTCATTCAACTGCCAAATCTTATGAATTCGGGTCGATTGGATCGAGTGAAAAATCATAGTATTCGTTTGGTTTGTGAACTCAAGTGTTCAAACAAAGTTTGTCCTTTGAAGAAATATATGAGTTCTATTATACTAGAAAAAGTATGTTTTTTATTGCAGTATTGCAGTAAGTAAATCGATCAAAAGAAAAACAACGAATAGTAAGAAATGGCACCCCTATCATAGGAATGGAAATAGCCTTGTTGCTGTTTCAATAACAAGTATTTTTGCTTTCAAATCAAATAAATCATTTGATCTATGATTCATTGGAACAAGGAATGGCCTGGCTAGGTACTGGCCAGGCCGGGGGAATAAAAAAAAACTTTTCGGATGAAATCAAAGAGGTACTCTTTCTATTGGAGATATCTGTTTCGTTATCTTTATCTAAATGGAAGTGGTGATTGATAAAACTCGTCTATATCTATAGAATAAAGAAAGATAAGGAAAGACTTTTATCAATCTTTACTTCACGCGTCACATATGAATTATCCTTTTTGAATTGGAATTGGGAGAGATGGCTGAGTGGACTAAAGCGTCGGATTGCTAATCCGTTGTACGAATTATTTGTACCGAGGGTTCGAATCCCCCTCTCTCCGTTCCTTCTGATCACTTGAGATTTCCCGTTCGAATTCGAAAAACTCTCGAACCCCTTTTTCTCATAGTTAAATGTATGGAATAGAGAAATTCAATCTTAAGAAAATTCAGAAATCAAGCAAAGAAAAACCTCTGATTTTTTTATTCATCACGTCCAGGATTACGTCCTGGATCATTAGATAGGAACCCGAAGATGAAGAGAGAAACAAAGAATATCACTACTGTGTAAACGAAGAGTTTGAGAGTAAGCATTACACAATCTCCAAGATCATTTGGGGGGGGAAATAGGGGAATAGATTCTCCATTTTTGTACCACACATTCCGTTTTGACACCAAGAAAAGAAATGAAGCGGTTTCTAGAAAACAAAGAAAGGAATTTGCAGGAATTCATTTGTAATAAGATTCGGATTGTTTCATTAACAAAGTTATCTCTCATACCCACAATTAGGTATTGTGGGAACCCTACATAGGGTCTTTGACCCACAGAAGGTCAGAATGAAGAAATGAGGTGATTCCGATTCATCGCGGCTATCCAAAAGAATTTCCATGTTTGAGTCGAGGGTTCATTATCTGATCTTATCAATTGTTAGAATAGCTTTTTTTTTTATCGAATAAATCATGAATGTTTCTAAGACAGTATTAAAGATCTCATCGAAAACTTACAGCAGCTTGCCAAACAAGGGCTAAGAGAAAAAAGAGCACAGGTATGACTGGCATAACATCTACGATTGGATTGAAAAAAGCGTAAGCTTCGGGTAATTTGGCGAAGAAAAAGCTACTCGAATGAAGGGCAGAATTAAGACAGATCAAACTAAAGATATTAAGCATAACAAACATTTTGTTCTTGGAGATAATTTCATTATTATTGGGTTATTGATATAAGGGGAAAAATGAAGAAAGTAAGGGAAGGTAGGCTGCAAAATCTTTCTTTTTCTTTGAACTCCCCCAATCAAAAATCCTTCAATTACCAAATGAGAATAGAAGGAATCATACCTTACATACAATATCTTAATTGAATTATATGTAATGATCAATGAATTCATTTTGATTCTACATCTAGATGTGTAGAATCCTAGCAAGAACCTATTCCATAGATATAGATATTGGGGCTGGAATTGACGAACAACCAATACCAATATTATTAGTGTTTATTTGTGTGGAATAGAAATTTAAATGGGGCGTGGCCAAGCGGTAAGGCAACGGGTTTTGGTCCCGTTACTCGGAGGTTCGAATCCTTCCGTCCCAGACCAGACCGATTCTATCAGAACAAAAATTCTTCTTTTTAACAATCTTCTGTTTAAGAGTGTAATGTTGGATACAATGTGATCCAATCTTTCTTTGTGATTTCTAATGATTCTTCTATAGAATTTTCCCTTTCCATTTTGTTTCTCACAAACGGATCGAGTATCAATGAGACGTGAATGGAAATAAATATCTTTTTTGATATAGGTAGGATGGGAACAAAGATCAAAGTGAAATTAAAAAAAAAATTGGGTGGTCCATTCAGCGTATACTCGCTCCCCGCTCATATTCATATTGAAGGTTAGTTAGTCATTTGGAGAAACTTTATGCCCCATATCTATGATATTGCTATTTTGATTCTCACATGATGCATTCTGAATCGAAATTCGAAAGAAAAGAGAGGTTTCTATCTTCCCTAAAGTAAATAAATATAGGGTAGACAAAATGACTAATTCTATGTGTGTGGATCCTGAATTCTAAACAGGAGGGAGTTCTTGGTATTAATTCCATTGCTGGGATTAAAGTTCCTGAGTGGGACAAAATCCAAATAGTAACGAAGAATGGATATGGACCAATTTGGCTTTGTACTTATACAAGATAGGATAGCATCCCATAAGAAGAGAATATCTTTTTAATTGACTTTGGGTATGATTCATGATCCCCATAGAATTCGCGTAGATATGAGTTAATCCGCGGTATCCATTTCAAGACCCTTGTCATTCGGATCTTATTAACAAACAAGAAAATTCAATATGGAACAGATCATTTTCTTTGGACCTAATTTCTTTTATTTTTTTTTTTTAATGTGTTTCATTCATCTAATAAAATATGAGGTTAAATTAGATTCTTGCTGAGACTCCCCCAGATAACTATCCATCCGTATATGAAAATAAAGTATGGACTACTTAATATACATATACCGATTGAGCCAATGACTATTCATGATTCCATATTGAATCAATTCCATACCGGTTCCAAATTAGAGGAATGTTATGGTAAAACTTCGTTTGAAACGATGTGGTAGAAAGCAACGTGCGACTTGAAGGACATTATCGGCTGTGGATTCTTGCACCCACCATTTTATATATCAATGAAGATGCTCTTGGCTCGACATAGTTTTTGTTCTATTCCACTAGGACCCCAATTTGGGGATTGTAATAAAATCAATAGTACATGATGGAGCTCGAGCATAAAGAATTGATTCATTTAGCAGAGGGAAGGATCTAGGGTTAATGCCAATCAATAAGTTGGAACAACTTCGTAAGTATATCTTCGGTATAGAAATCGAAAGGATCAAGTTCGAACAAGTAAAAAAAAAAGTAAAACGAATTTGTCGGAATTGGTAAAACTATTTCGATCAAAAGTGTATCACAGGGGAATCCATCATTTCTATAGAACGAAATAAAATAAAGGCATGTTGCTGCCATTTTGAAACAAAAACAATTAAGGATCACCGAAGTAGTGTCTAAACCCAATGATTCAAAGCAAAGATAAAATAAGGGATGCCGGAACAAGGAAAGACCATTTTCAATTGTCTCAACAACTAGAATGGGGAAGAAAAAAATAGATTCTAGGCGAGACAAACAAAAGAGGTTAGAGACGGCTCAATAAATGTCTAAGGATTTCCCTTCGAGCTCTTTGAGAATTACCCAACTTGAGTTATGAATACGAATGATATTTTTTTTTTTTTTCAGGAAGGAAGAACAAAAAAAAAAACGACTAAAATCGTAGTCTAATTGATGATTTTGTGGATCCATTTGCCACTATAATACATAAATTCGAATCATTCTTTTTCGAGCCGTACGAGGAGAAAACCTCTTATACGTTTCTAGGGGGGGTTGTTCATTTATGTCTATCCCAATGAGTCATCTATCGAATCGTTGCAATTGATATTCGATCCCGAAGAGAGGGAAGAGATCTTCGTAAAGTGGGTTTTTACGATCCGATAAAGAACCAAACTTATTCAAATGTTCCTGCTATTCTGTATTTCCTTGAAAAGGGCGCTCAACCTACAGGAACCGTTCATGATATTTCAAAGAAGGCGGAGGTGTTTAAGGAACTTCGAATTAATCAAATGAAATAAAAAAAAAGGGGGGGTACCCAGTATCTAGCTTTGTCTAATTGCTTCTCCGCCATTCCTTTTTTTGCTCTATTCATTGTTGCTCCCACATGATCCCATATCATAGAACAATAAAAAATATCTTCTATTGATATGAGACAGATAGAAAAAAAATGGAGTGAGTAGATGAAATAACTGGGTAATGATGGGATTACCACCAATCGGATGGTTTTCGTTGGGACTCCACCAACAAACAAAGGGTCAATCTTGCTTATTGTACCTCTGTCAATCTTGCTTATTGTACCTCTATTGAAGAAATCCGAGGTTTTTTCCTACTTTTTCCTTATTTATTCCACTTTAATTTCTTATCTATGTATATGTAGTGCCACTCCAACACAAGTCCTTATTTTCTTTATTGTTATTGAATTGAATTTGTTTTCTCAATATTCAATTCATATTGACAATGGTGTATCGAACAAATATAATTCGATCGTGGATAAATAGATCTATTTATCTACATCCCATAAGTTTGTTTCTTTATTTCACTCAAATGATGGGTTCGTCAGATTCGCTGTGACACAAGAAGTATCTTAGTTAATATAATGAAAAAAAAAAATAGGGTATGGGCAGTCTATCCATTTTTACATCTTTTTAGATTTTCTCTCTATTTATCCCAGAATCTGTTGCATTTTAATCCGATCCTCCGTTCATTTTTATGTTCACAATTGATCATCAAATCTTTCTTTTGGATTTGTTGCTAGTTTAATGTTTTGACGGGATCGGGCAATCCAATCTCTTTATTATATATATTTATATTTCTATTTATTTTCTTATTATTCCGATTGTATCTACACACCGTATTATATTTATACGGGTTGCTAACTCAACGGTAGAGTACTCGGCTTTTAAGTGCGGCTATGCTCTTTTACACATTTGGATGAAGCAACGGATTCGTCCATACTATTGGTAGAGTTTGTAAGACCACGACTGATCCTGAAAGGGAATGAATGGAAAAAACAGCATGTCGTATCAATGGAGAACTCTTAGAATACTTCATCCTTACCCTTACCGGATCGGTACAAAATCTCGTTTTGATTCTTGGAACGGAGTCAAATCAATTCACAGTTGGGTCGAGTGAATAAATGGATAGAGCCTTATGGCTCCAATTATAGGGAAATAAAAAGCAACGAGCTTCTGTTTGTTCTTAATTCGAATGATTACCCGATCTAATTAGACGTTAAAAATATATTAGTGCCCAATGTGGGAAAGGGTTCTCTTGTGAGTGGATCATCGATTCTTTTTTTTTTTTTCATGAATCCTAACTATTCTCTATTATGTAGTGGAGACGAATGTGTAGAAGAAACGGTATACTGATAAAATGAATTATTCCAAAGTCAAAAGAGTGATCGGGTTGCAAAAATAAAGGATTTCGAACCATCTCTTGTAACTATAACGAACACAAACAAATTGGATGGAAAAAGATAGGATCCGTTGATTGTCTTTCTTGTGTCCAGGGTATCTATTTTTTTTCTTAACTATATACCATACCTTGTTCTGACCGTATCGCACTATGTATTATTTGATAGCTCAAGAAATACCCCATTTGGTTTAAGTGTAATTTCAAATGGAGGAATTACAAGGATATTTCGAAATAGATGGATTTCGGCAACAATACTTCCTATATCCGTTTCTATTTCAAGAATATATCTACGCACTTGCTCATGATCATGCTTTAAATGGGTCGGTTCTTTATGAACCCATGGAAAATTTAGGTTATGACAATAAATCCAGTTCACAAATTGTGAAACGTTTAATTACTCGAATGCATC